GATTCAGCGGGAAGACCGGGCAGGCGGGAATAAATAGAATAGGGGTTAGTGCTCAAGTCCAACGATGTGAGCGAGTGAGTCTTTTATACTTATTCAGCTGGGCAAAGAGACAGAGAGGGAATAAGAGAAAACAAAAGAAAATGCTACTTAAAGGCTAACGTCTTCTCGTCTTTTGGGTCTTCTACTAGAGTTCTTTCTCTAGTAGGAGGGCCATGCCTATGGGATGTCCGGGTCTACTACCTACCTAAATATATCTTTAGAGTAGACAAACAGTAGTTTAGCCAGCCTGATAGGAAGCGAAGCCCTCGTTGAAAGGTTGCTTCTTGGGTTAAATAGCTTTAGTTAGCAAAGTTCTTAAAGTTGGGAACTAGACCCGGAGCTAAAGTCTAAGACTAATTCGATGCCAAAGTCAAACCTTAAACCTTAAGTTGTAGCTGGTGCAGGAGTTAAGGCTAAAGAAAGCGAGTGCCAAGTCCATTGCTAAAGATGAAAGTACTATTGCACTCAACAAGGGTGGCGGCTACAGATCAAGTTTAGGAAGTGGGCTATACTTAATTCATCAAATGGAAATAATAAAGCAATGCTTACAACTTCGTAGGTATATCATCAATCAAAGAAAGTACTAGCCGACCAATTCAGAAGGTTTTATAGACAGTGGAAGGGAACTTCAACAATTAGTCTAGTCTTGGCATAAAGCTATCACATTGGAATCTAATGATAGAAGTTCAGCAGCTCGAGAAAGGTAGGGGTAGATTACAAGGTTTTGATCCCAGAGCTCGAGGTCTACTTTAGCTTCCTCTCCCTTGGCTTTGTTATCAGCCCGGTTATAATAAGGAGATAATGCGCACTGAACAAAAACACATGTCATATCGGATTTGACTAAAATGACACTCCCACTCCTGAACTCTTGAACTAAAGGAATGCTACCAGCAATTAGTAAAGTTAGAAGGTAGTGGGATATCTTGAATATGGATCGAGCTTACTTTATAGTAGACAGTAGACCAGCTCTCTTCTCCCCTTGGCCCTATGGTTGAGCCTGCCCTCTTTCATCTATCAGGACGTCAAGTAGCGCACGCATTCCTAAGTGAAAGGTCGGATTCCTTCATTTTTGTCTATCAGATTCGGGAAAGAGCGCAGACCACGTTAGAGGGTGAAGGACTTCAATGCGCAGTGAGAGATGGACCGAGATAGGAGCCGGAATGGTAATAGACAGGCTTACCCTCTTGTAGTAAGACAGAGATGCATGCGGTAGAACTGTTGACAGAGTGGTCCAGCTCCGATCTTGACTTTTAGGGCTGAGTCGCGCCTTTCAAGGTCCTATTTCTGCACGAATCCAGGAGAACAATATGATGTGACGAATAGAGCCCTTATATCAATACCGCTTCTTGCCCTTTTTTTCGGTGATCAACGACCCTGTAACGGCGAGAGGAGGTCCCGCCCCAAAGGAATAGTAGCTAACAACTTTGATCGTGTTTGCTCCATTGTTGTAAGTCTATCCGCTTTTTAAATGAAATAATATGTTGAGTCACATAAAGCTATAATATATCGGTCCTATTCCTAATCGAGAACTTTAGGGGTAAATTTGGCTAATTGATCCTTCTATATAAAGATATGTTTTTTGTGCGCCTTCCCCAGACCTTTTGAATAAGCTACTGCTGCGGTTCTAGAGAGAATTCCTGCTGCAAAAAATAGATCTTCTGTTATCTTTCCACCCATTTACCTACCGGCGATGCTGGAGATTCAGTTTCACAGATCAACTCCGATCCTAGCTGAGCACCTACTTTGCTGCATTCCTTGCCCTGGGTTCACTCCACACCAAGACTTAGGAGCTATAGTTTCCCACTTGACTGTGATGAAAGATGTTCCCCACCTCACCCTATATAAGATAAGAGCATCTGAGAATATATCCGTCTCTCACTTCTTCGATCGATCCTGTTAGCAGCTACTTCGATCCGGTCGAGTAGGTCTCAACTTGATACGGAACTATCTGCTCTCTCTGCTCTATCTGATTCTGCTACTGAGCTATCGGCAGAGTTGGAATCCCTGATCCCAGTGTGCTTCCTGTCCTAATACTAAGACTCGGTTGTGAGCTCAGCCCTATCCCTGCCGGTCTAGCTGGTCCCCCCCAAACCTTATTAGTCGAGCTAGCTTCTCATTAAGTTGCTTTCACTTCTAAAATGTAAGACTCAAGCGGCTTGAGGAAAAGAGTTCCTTTCTTCATTCTACTATTGTTTGTTGGGCTTTGCTTTCGTCTCAGTCAACTTCTTGACTTCAAGAGATGCACTAGCATAAGGCAGTTCTCCTGTAGTTTCATAGGAGAGTTCCGCCGGGTAATACCTCGATCTAAGACTACGTGGGCCAGTCTTTCCTTCGTGTGTTCCCTGTCAGAATGAGATCTATTCTATTTGGAAAGAAGGTGACTCAAGAAGCTCGTGTTCAGTATTAGGAATATCAACCTCTTTGACAGCAGCTTGCCGAGTCGGGGGACTCTGAATTAGGCCGAAGAAAGGCTGAACGACCGTCGTGTGGTTACATCTTACCCAAAAGGTTCCACAGCATGTCTTTCGAGCGTATTGAGGCCGCTATAAGTGTACTAAAAAGGCAGGCATCTCTCTATTGATTAAGCTATAACGTCCATATTCTGAAAAGTGCTATAGATATGGAAAGAAAAGCAATTGGTGGAGTGACAGCCAGCATCCGAAAGCAAGGCAAAAGGGGTCTCTGAGCTAGCATGCCCAATCTGAGTTGGGATTTCATCTTGTATATATACGCAATTTGAACTTGCATTACATAACAGAATACGGAAGCCCGAGCCAAGGAGGAGATCATCAAAACTATAGCCCGAGCAGGGTGAAGGATGTCCGGTTCCTACCTTTCAAGGTTGTTTCCCCTAAGAATGGTTACTGGTAAAGGCCGTGCTGGCTAGTGCGTCGGATCTATAGTCGTAACTAGCAGATCTGGGGTATAACCGACCGATACTCCGGAGAGACTGCATCAGTGCTTTCGTGCATTAATTATGTAATTAGTTGATCGACTTGATTTGATGGCTATTTCTCGATCTGCTGGAATAGGATTCATCTTCCTCTCTTCCTTTACTGCCTATATTCTAGCAGAGGTAGTTCGGAACGTGTTCAGTGCTTTAAGCTCTAAATCTTATCTGTAGCAACATTGATCGCATCTCTAGGGATTTCCTTTGGGGTCATGGCTCTGATAGAAAAGGTCTGCATCCTATTTTTTATTAAGTGGGAAGAGGTTTGTAAACCCGGGAGGACTGGGTATTCGTAAAACTTAACAAAACAACTTGGTCTCTTTAGCTAAGCTCAACTGGTCTGTTGCTTAAAATAGTAAGAAACTATTCTCTAGAGTCATTAAAGCTAAATACCTGAATAGGAATGGGGTTGCAACCTCTTTTAAAAATGGTTCTCACATCTGGAAAAGCATGGGCAGAGGATGGGAGCTCTATGCTAGCAGTGTCCAATGGAACATAGGTAGTGGTAGTTCCATATCCCTCTGGTTTGATAATTGGCTTGGTTTGGGGACTCTTAGATCCCTTATCTTTGGTCCTCTGAACAGAGGTGAAGAGAATCTCCTTATTTCATCCTTTCCTCCACTCCTTATAACAGAGTGAATCGTATCGTTTATTTCTGTGTTGTTTTTTTCTTTTTGGAAGAGGCAGAAATTTCTTCTCCTCCGCTTTCATCCTTTGAACTCCTCTATCAGAAGTAGTTCGGATGGACTCGTTGAGAAGCACCATTACCATAGAGCCATTAACGGATCTAACGTTGATTTCTGTTTGATGGAGGATAGCTTTCTAGAGATAGATAATCTTCCTTGCCCGTTACTCTTGCCATAGGCTCTTCTTCTTTAGTCCGTTTTGCCTCACTTGCAATCCTATCCATTCCATCCTATGCTGGAAAAGCTTTTCTTCCTCCCCCCATCGCTTGCTCTGCCTTCTGCTCTGAGGAAGATTGACTTTCTCCCCCGCCAATTCTCTAGTCCCATGGGATCAAGATTTCTCATAGTACAACCCTTCTTTTAAGGCCTCTTTCTTTAGTTGGAATCTTTAGTTTCCTATGTCTGTAGTGGGTAGCTCAGTAGCTCCACAAATGCCTTTATTTTTGAGTAAAGCCCATAAAGCTAGCAAAGACAGCTCTACCGCGAGCGAGTAGCCTTTGCCAAAGAAGCGCTAAGAGCTGACTTCTTTCTTGCCTTGTCAAAGTTAGGGGATGTCAGGAGTGAGGGAGTGAAATGGAAGTTTCACAGTGAGAAGTCTAAGGGTAAAAGATCCCTAGTCTGATAGCTTCAGTTAGTAGTTTAAAAGCTATGTTTTGAGTATGAGTTCCTCTTTTGACACAATAATAAGCAGTTAAGTTACCGTGTCCAGTATCGACAATGCAGTCTACAGATGCGGGCACAGAGTCGGCTTAGTAACAGATTCATTCAAAGAGGTTAGTTACCCGTCTTCGATTTACAGATTCGGTTTAGTGAGAATAGCTCTAGTCTGAGAGCTTAAGCTATGAGTTGAAAAGTGAAGTATGGGCGCCTCTTTTCTTTAACCACAATAGGGTTCAAGCCTAGCGCGCAGAAAACAGAGAAGAAGCAGGAGCCGAGCAGTCCACCGATTCGGCTTAGGGCTAATAGCCCTAAAAGAAGCAGTCAACGGTAGCCGACACCGGTTTAGTTACCATAGCCCTAGTCTTTTTGCGGACTCAAGGTGACTTCTAACCAGGAGTTCCTCAGAGCACACAATAAAGAGTGCCGTTGGCGACTCTGGTTTCGGGTTAATCTCAATAGTATGATAGCGTATGTCAGGTAGTTACAAGTGAGATAGATGTGTAACTAACCTCGCAAACTAAGCCAAGGCCCGCCGATTGAAGGGAGGTAACCGGTTTGCGAGGTTGCTTGCAAGGCGAAGGAGATCCTGTGGTTCCGCGTGCATTATACTTATACCGCTGCTTCCTGTGGCGATTGCTTGTGTACCTTTTATAAAGAACTATCCATTCCTGCCTTTGTAGCGATTGAAGTGACTCTTGCTTCTTCCTTTCGGTGCCTACCCCAGCGACTACCAATTCCAGCTTGCTTTTGTTCCTGCTCACACTCCTCAGCCTATACTCCTAAACCGATTATTTTGGCTTTCCCTTCCATTCCTTCGCATATAGAAATTCGATTCCTTCGCTTCCTCTCCTTATTTATACTGACTATAGGGCGAGCACTTTCGTACCTTTGGTTTTGGATGAAATCCCAAGTCAGCCCTAGAAGATGGAACGAATATCGAGTAAATTGCAATTTTCCTTTATCAACTTCTTTCGTTTGACCCCTCCCAATAGTTTAATCAAACTCGCTATCGGGGCTTAAACCCGGCCTAGGAACAACCACCCGAAAAAGCAGAATCTAAGACTTCAAGCAGCCCTACTGGAATAGAAAATGAAGGCACCTTCGTTAGCGCTAAGCGATAATAAGACCTTGCTAGTTGGAAGCTCCTGCAGCGTCAACAGCAGCGGTCATTGCCCCCTTTCTGGCTTCCTTGCTTGGTTCCCTTCCTTGCCTGGCTGTTAGAGTTGACTAATGGCTTTCGCTATCCGTTTCGGAGAGCGTGAAATGAACTGAAATCCTGATCCGATCAAAGCGGATTCCAGAATCGAAACCTTCCTCAAGCAATTGCCTCTTCATCTTTCTTTCCCCACGCCTTCTGCCTTTGCTGTTCTTGTCTCTCAAAAAGGGGAGTCCACTTCCCGATTCGACCCATTCCTCTAAGTTGGATCAGGCGCTCATACTCGATCATGCCTTTCAGACTCGAATCCAAAGTCAGCTGGATGCGTACCTTCCTAGACTTGAAATTTTCTTTCTTTTTCAAGAATAGCTGAAATGGCTAGTTTCTTTACTGAAAACCTCGATTTGCACCCTATAAAATAAACGGAGGGGCATCCAAAAACGGGGATTTCAAAGCTCAAAACCTGCCCAGGAACAACCGAAACCTCATACGCGCCAGACAGCTGCCATACTGGAAGAACGAATTGACTCGACAAGGAAACCAAGTCAAAGGGTCGCGCCTGACAGCCAAGCCCGTGGAATGTAAGAAGGTAGCTCTCGCTCGCATGTGCGTTCCTCTAGTACTTCCTCAACCTGATCGTTCTGATTGAAGTCCGAACTAATTGGCAAGATATCCTTGCTTCATCCGATCTTCTTCTTCTAGGAGCATCCGATCAACATCTCCTTCTATTTCTATTTTCCTTTAGCAAAATATATAGCCTAGCCATAATAATACCTTGTGGTTAGTTCATATAATAAAGCAAGAAAGAAAAGATCAAGAATCAGAAGCGCCTTCAAGCAAGTCTACTGGAATCAAGGATTGAGTCGCTGGTTCACTCCTCCAATCAAGTGGTCAAGCCTGAAAGCCAATCCCTGAGAACCCGACAACTCGGCTAGCCCGGATCCATATCATAGGCTTCTTTGGTGGCTTTCCCCCTTCGCTACTTTCTTAAGATTGAAATTGAAGTCAAGGAACCTATAGACAAAACGCAGGTTTGGCTCATCTAGATAAAAATCTTCCAGTGGCAGCCAACAACATAGATTTCAGAGCCTAAAAGTAGCCCAGCAAAGCGAGCAAGTTTGGAAAGGAGGGACTCATTCCACCCGCCGCTTGGATTGCTGAAATCGCTCAATTGAAGCCAAACCGGGTTCCTCGATAGAGTCTATTGAGATGCCAGTCAACGGTTGGCAGGGCTTGTTATGCCCAAAACAAGGCTTTTTATAAAAGATTCTCGGAATCATTTTTGCCTTGCCTTTCTGAGAGTTCGAAATCCCGCTGATCCAATTCGGATTTGACTTCATCTCCAACCCCAGAACCAAAAACCTCCCTGGAGCTTGGTCATCCCAGATGAGCTGAGCTACGAAGTTTGGCATTCGTGAGGACGCAGCATTGATCTACTATATAAGCAGAAAGGGCATTCTCGCTTATCTGTATATGAGAATTTGAGAATTGGGTCACCGCGGCAGAGCTTCAATCGAAATAGTGATTCTTTGGCCAGGTTTGCTTATCCAACCCTCGAGTTTAAGGCATCTCATTAGGTCCCCCCATTATAGGCAGTTTCAAAGGCCCTAAAACGCCTAAACCCGGCCTTGCAACAAGGAACCTAGACAGAAGAACGGAATCGTAGCCTTCAAGCTGACGTCTGAATATCTCATTCATAATCCGACGAGTCAAATGAGAAAGGGGCGGTTTCATAGCTCGCGTCAACTGGCCCTTCGTCATCCTTTCTGTGAGGGAGCTTGTCTCCTCCAGCTTGTCTGGTTAATGGGGTTCTCTATTCAAAGATTCAAGAAGTCACTCCGCTTTCTGGGATGGAGAAGTTTCCCTTTCTTTGATTCATTCGCCCGACGTGATCATCTACTTTCTTCCAGTGGAGAAGGGACAGACCTTCCCCGTTTAGTCGAATAAGTCAAAGCTATTTTGGTCACAGAAATGGGAGAGACAAAAGCAAATCTCAAATCTTAGCCAATCCCTCTTGTAAGAAGGTAATCTTCCCTCTCGCCTGTGCGTGTGCGTTCCTATCTCTTATGAATGGGTCAACCGGATCGTGAAGATCTGACTTTATAGAAGCTGCGGAACCGCTCTGAATCCTCAACTTCGAACCATCTTTCTCAAGATCGAATTTAAGGCTAGGTTTCGTTTATATAGGCAAGGGGGTTGGCGGCATCTGACATCAAATCACCTTAGCTTCATCAACAAGGTCGGTCTCTTTCAAGGCTTCCTATGAGCAAGAGAAAAAGCAGACCTTCAAGCGGTCAACAGACCGGGTCCAGCCAACAAGGTTGAGCTATGAAAGAGAACAACTACTTATTATATATATATGAATTATTGAGAACGGAATTGAAATGAGGTTTTTTTTGATTCTTGAACTCTTTCGAATCTTGTACTTCCACCTGGGGCTTCCATTCGATTGGGCCTTTTCACACTCGATCCGTTACAGTCGATCTTGAACCACAATTTCTTTTTGTTAAGATCGATTGCTAGTGCCTCAAGGCCTGATTCTCATCCTTACTCACTGTCAAGGTCAAGGGAGCGGGCAGGCGCAGATTATGATAAAGAAGATGGGGGAAGAGAGAACAAGACGGGGTGAAGCGGGCTCAGGCCAAAAATTCACCAGGGTTTTTGACCTTTTATGGCATGTGATTTTGATGATAATGGAGGTTATCCGCGTGAAACGAAAGATTCTTCTAAACTGACTTTGCATAGAAGAGATGGACTTCCAATCCAAAAGCCTTTGTTGCCTCCTGGCCATGCGCCATCGATTCCAGTTGGAAGCCCCTTCTTTATTCGCTCTTCAGCAACTTCTTGTGCTCTAAAACACTAGAACGACTTGCCTCATAAGAGAAATGACCTGCGGGAACTCACTCCTGGGTTGGGGCTTGAGTTTCGGACATCCCTATTCTTCTTAGGCTCAACGAAGGCGCATAGGGGAAATCCACCAATGGGCATAGGTAGCCAGTCTAGCAAGAGAGGACTGAGCAAAGCGAAATGCTGTTTGTTTTTAAATAAGATAAAAGGGGTAGCTACTAAGGAATTCTTAAACCCGGCAGCGAGCGAAAGGGGTAAGGTAAGGTGTTAACGAAGTGAACTACTTCTTCTAGTAGCTAGGGTTGTCTTTCCTGCCAAAAGACTTTAGCAGACTACCTTGAAGGGACTGCAAGCTCTTAAGGTTAGTTGCTTACTATATATAGGGTCAACACTACTGAAAGAGAAGACTGAAAGCAAAGACAGGAATAGTAGATTGACTTTGTTAGATATCTTACGGTTCTCATGAGCAAGCGAACCCGGGATGACGAGGTCGGCAGCGCGGTTGAAAGCTCCTAAAGGAGTGAGTGAAGGCAGTGACCTGCTCCCAAGGGAGGCTTCCCGGATGCCCTAAAAAGCGTAGGTCGGAGATCTTGGGAAGCTTAGCGAGCTAATATTCCCCCCTATGAATATTAAGGCGAAGTCCTGGTCTACCTCACCCAGTCTCTATCCTATCCTTTCTTCATTAACTTGAGTCAAATCCAACCCTCAGCTCTTCGCCTAGCAGCAGAACAGCTAAGACATTCTTTTTTGTCCTTAAAAAAAGAAACTATAAGTCCCTTGAACCGCTCGATAGACCTACTTTCTTCCTTCCTGTCCCGCTACCTTCTAATTCAACTATCCACTATATCTGTCTGTTCTTAATATATCTTAGTTATTCTTGTTCCTCAAGCTACTCTTCTTCCTCTCCTATCTTTATCGATTAGGGCTCACCTCCTCGGATTACCAACTCGATAGTAGGGCGAGTGGGCTCTCACCTCCAAAGGACCCTTGCCTCCTGACCTTCCGTTGTTCTTGAATCTCTTGGCTCGGTATGCTTCTTTTGCAATTCCGGTTCGGTTGAGGTAGTTGCTTCCCCCTTACTATATAGGGCTTTTGGGCATTTAAAAAAAGCAAGTCTCTTTAGCTCCTCTATAGGTTAGGTTTAGTTAGAGGAGATTCGAATTTCATGATTTTATTACTGACTAAGGGAGCCTAGCTTTTCGAAAGATAATCATTTGTGCAAGACACGACAGGCTTCGCTCCTAGCTCGACCGGTCGGTGTAGGATTCAAGATTAGGTATTAAGTAGAGGATTCAATTCGCTAAAGATAAGATTCCAGATGAGGCAATGCATTATAGGTATAGGCTTCAACACGGAGAAAAGTGACTCAGGGATAAGGATAAGAGGCTGATCTTCTCCAAGCAAGAGCTCACCATCGACGGGAAGGTTAAGTCAATCTTTCTGGAGGACTCTGAACGCTCTTTTCAGTTTAAGATTGAAGGTCCGGGATAAGATAAAAAACTCCCCATTAAGGGGGAGAGGAAATCTCGATGGCAATCAAGGATTTATTTCGGAAGGGGTGCTTACTGAAAAGAGTTCAACACTATGCTCATTGCTTTTCTTCCAAAGTCCTTTGAAGCCAATCGGTTGAAAGATTTCAGGCCGCTCCTCAAAGCCTGTATAACACTGTCTACAAGCTTATCTCAAAAATCCTAGCAACAATAGGCTTAAGCCGATCCTCCCAGAGCTGGCCTAATCAGGAAGCTATAGTGAAAAGCAGGCACATCGGCGAAGGTGTTATCATCGCCCATGAGAACGATCCATTCTATGGACCGCATATCATCCAAGAAAGTGGTTGCCTGAAGCTTGACATGATGAAAGCGCTTTTAAGCCCTTCCCGAAAGAAAGAGGGAATGGCCCTTCCTCTTACCTTCTGTTGAGACTGAGATAGAGGACTGGGCTTTCTCCCTCTTCTACCGAGAGGCCGCGGGAGTCAACTCTGTCTCATCCTCATCCCCCCGGGATAAAGGAGGAGGAGTTTTGGTACTTCAACCGAGTGAGGACCCGCCTCTTTGTTTGAATCACTTACAGTTCGGGCAGACCCGCAGGACTGGAATTCTTAAAAAGAAGGAATGTCTCGCTTTTCCTATTCTAGTGCAGGTTCTTGCTCGGTATAAATCGCTTCACTTTGAGTTGGCTTGGCCCGCGCCTTGACAAGGCTGTTGTCCCTCCTTCTACCCGTAGAGAGAGCCGGAGTTACGCCTTTGTATGACGGATTGATTGATAGTAGGATCAATCATGTTTAGTTTCATTTAAGATCGGCATACCCCAGGTTTGAAGAATTCGATGACAGGCCTTCGCTGCAAAAGATCCCGGAATTGGTGGATTCGGAATCGGCTGGATTGGAGGGATCCGGAGCCACAAGGATCCTTCAACGAGTTTGAAACTCTTTTGATTCCAGGCGGCCGGCCCCTTTCTATGGAATTTGCTATAAGTAAAGCTTGTCGACTATAAAAGTCAAGGCCGGTTCGAACTTGTGATTTCGAGAGCCCGAAAAGCTTCTACAGCTAGAGGGCGGGTCTAGCAGAAAGCGAGGAGCTCGCAACAGCTAAATCACGATCTCCGGACGAGCTCATAGTGACATGAGGCTGCCTCTTTTCAATGCTGGAAGTGAAGCGAGCATTGCAGGAGCTATCTATTCCATCGGGGAGATGGCAAGCGGAACGCACCCAAAGTCATAGGCAATGACGTTTCCGAGCTACCACATTCACGCATGCCGCGGAAGATCATATGCAGTTTCCCCGATCTACCTGTTCAAGCGAGCGCTTGCAAGCGGCCAGGACGTACATCGTACAAGATGTCGCTCACTTCCTTTAGGAGGAGGGACCGGAGTCAACCTTACTCCCCTCATTTGCATTTGAGTTGGAGGTCTTACGCCTTTACCACTATGCATAGGGTTTCACCTCTCCTGGACGAACAATCGAGAAAGGAGCATTTCCCTCTCCCCCGCCCCGGTATTTTTGAAACATAAGAAGAGCCTGACTTTCTATTAGATTAGTAAAGCGCTAGCTAGCGCCCAACCTAATAAAGGAGCCTTGATGCTTTACTAATAGGTTTGATAAAGGCGCTTTTAAGCCCTTTTGCTTGCTGAGAAATGCCCCATTCTCCCGCCCCCCTAGAATTGGATTTTTTCTCGCCATTCCCCCTTCGAAGGCGTATTCGTCCCCTTTCGCCGCCCCATCGTCTGGGCTCTTCTTCAAAAATCGGACATCGAGAAAGCGTACGCTTCCCTTTTTCGAGTTCTTGATAACGAGGGGCCAAGCTACATAATCAGGAGGGTCTGGCGATCCGCTTCGATGGAGGGAGAAGTGCCCGCCAAAGTGTGCTTTATTGAAAAGGGGATATGAGACGGCTGGGGAATTTCTCCCCTAACTTTCTTCGGTTTGGTCAGAGGGGTGAGCGCATAGTTTAGTAAGGACAGTTGCTTTCCCGAGAGGGCTCCCTCATCCATTTCTAGGCTAAAAAAAGGAGATCAGATCTTGTCTTCCCTCTTCCCTTGGCTGAAAAGCCTTCTTCTTCCCCTTGACCACCTCTCTTGAATTGAATTTCCATTCTTCGAAATCCCCCTCTTCTTCTATGAAGGCAGTCGAGGGAAGCGGGTTAGGGGGTGCGCTGCTAAGGCCCGGGGAGCAGAATCGAGTCAAACTGTGAAAAGTATTGGCATTCAGTTAGTTAGCACTACCTTCTTAGACAAATAAGTAGGGCTTTCTCTTCTTCGACTTACAATTAAATGTCTTATGCATCCTGCCTCATTGGCATTCTATTAAGGTGCAGTAAATCAGTAAGAAAGTCAAGCAGTAAAAGTCAAAGCTCAAGCCTACACAGTCAATGAAGGAGCACTAGCGTGAAAGGAAAGGCAGGCTACCTACTTTATATACGATTACGATAGGATATTCTATCCAGCCAACAAAGTTAGGAAGAATGCACCTGCCCTCTCCCTTGTGCTACTCCTACTCCTGTGCTATTCAATCAATGCTTTCGGGAAGCCAAGCCTCTGAACTTTTAGCTAGCGCTATTCCATTCAGTCCGGAGCCCAAAGAAGCGTAGGGAGGAGAGGGCCTAGTAGGGCAAGGGAGTACACTATATCCTATGGGAAGATCCCGGCAATACCAAGACTTAGCTTACAGCCCAAGCAAAGTAGGCGCATTAAACTCATTAGAATATCCAATTATGGGATGCTTCAGGAGTGCCATAAAAAAGAGGCCATTGGAATCGATAGCAAGGGCGTCCACGAGACCACAGAGCAGGCAAAGTACGCATCCACAGGTGAGATGGGGAGCTATAGAAGCACAGAGCGCTGAGAAATGTAGGTTGAGACAAAAACCAATACAAAGGCCTCTGAAACTGCCTCAAATAGTGTCATTCACATCATTTGCAGGGAAATGAGTAAGACTCTTTCTTTCAACCAATCCCATGAGCATGTAACCAGGGAGAAGGAAGATGTGGGGGTAGAGTGAGGGTTGGAATTCGCCCGTGGTCGAACTGTCCTAAGGCTGTGGTAGAGCCAGAAAGCTAATACCGAAAGGTGGGAATGAGACGGCCGGGGGAAGAAAGAGCCACCCCAGGGAGGAAAGCCGAGTGCCCATCCGCCCGAGGAAGATCTGAGCAAGGTGTATAGTGAGAGGGAGAGATGGCAGCAGATGTTGTTCCGCATCAAGACGTTGCTCCGCATCACAGCTTAAGGATATGGCTATGGATTTTTGGTTCGCTCGCGATCCGCACCTGGCTCAACTAATAGTACCCCTTCCCCCTTCCGAATATCCTTATATAAGCTACTGCAGGGTATGGCTCTCTACCTGAAAAAGCTGCTATCTACCTTTAGGTTTTAATGCCTCCAATGCCATTCAATCGAGTTTGGATAATTTAAACATACCTGCTACTAAGCATATTTAAATACATCAAGGAGCTGGTAATGTTTCTGATGCAAGCGAAGATAGTCAAAATGAAGAATCTTCTGACGTTATCCTGCATCAGCCAAATCTTGCACTTTCTGCGTTCCCAACACTAGGAAGTATACTATATATACCCGGGACCTCATCTCCTACCTTATGGCAAAGACCACCCTTTTGAAGCTATAGAGGTTAAGGAGGAAGATATAGCGAACATTTTTGTTGGAAGATCCCTTGGCACCTCTGTAGGTTTCCAAAGTAGCGGACTTAGCAGTCCCCCTACCTGAGTCAAGCTTCATCCTTGCCACCTTGAAAGAAGACCATCCAACACGATGACCTCAGCTTCATGGTTGTAGCTGGTAGATCCGTCTACCCCGGACGAATTTAGAAATCTTTCCCTGAAGCTTGCATACTAATTCCTTTCTTTTTCTTCTCTTCTCGGGGATAAATAGGGGATGGTACTTTGCTTCGCTCCTCGCTTTTGTTCAATTATAAATAAATAACCACTTTGATGGAGATTTGTAGCATCATTCAAGTAAATACAGATTGAGATCGTAGAAACATGAGCTTGTGATATAGCTACACCTAATTCCGGACCGGTTAATGCAAGAACTATAAATAAAGGACCAGGATCTCCTATGAAATAAAAAAGATCATTCATACATAGCATAGTCCAAGCGGACCCACTTAAAATCTTTACTGAACTATGACCGGCCATCATATTAGCAAATAAACGTATTCCTGAGCTTAATGCGCGAAAACAATGAGGGATTAGCTCAAGGAGTACTAAAAAAGGTGCTAACGGCAGTGGGACTCCTGCGGGTAATGAGAAGCTTAAAAAATGAAGCCCATTTCTTTGAAATCCCACTATAGTAATGCCAATAAAAATCGGAAATGAGAGACCCAAAGTAATGAGAAAATGACTTGTGACTGTGAAGCTATAAGGTATCATACCCTGGGGATTACGAAATAACGAAAAAGTAGAAGTGACCGAGATGCGAGGGGAAAACTTTTGTTGAACATTTCCGGAAAGACCACCTATTTGTTCGTTTACCGGGTTCGGCACGAAATCATGAATAAGCTCTACCAAGGATTGCCAAGCATTTGGTACTGAGTTTCCCCCTCCGTTTTTAGTAACAAAATGAACCAGAAGTAGGACCAAACTGAGAGTTAGCAGCATAGACAAAGATGGATTTGTGAATGAGAAATACATTTTTCCAATATTCATAGGAATCAATGGGAGAATGGCAAATTGCTCAAGTGGGCTGTTGGGCGTAATCGTAAGAAACACTTTGAATTTCATCCCTTTTGTTCCGCTTCTTGCTCTCAAAATGAAGAAAGACTTGTCGGAAATCGCCGGTTGGGTTGGTCCGACCAAGAAAGGCATGGGAGTTCCAGGCGTCGGGCCGAGTCAAGTAAAGACTGGCTACCTATAAAGATCCCTCACTGCACACTTTCTATATCTCTGTCTACATCCAATCAGCTGGGCCCTCAACCAATGGAGCTCGCCTTCTACGGGACTGGGCCCATCCCCCTCAGCTGGCGTTAGGATGACCCCCACGACGGATGCCCGGTGGATACAGCCGGCCGTACGGATTCGGCTAGGGCCGTCGAAACTTCTCCCTTACCAATCCCAAACCTAACCAACTTTCAGTTGCCGCCCGGTTTCAAAGTGACCACCCGGAAGAACGAATGGCGCAGAACAGAGAGAAGTTCTTTATATACGTCAACTGGATAAGCCCCTTCGGGGGGTGAGAGACGACTCGACGAATATGATCGACCAGCAAGGAAGAGTCCGGGGCTCTGTCCTCACGGGAAACCTTCTTTCGGTCGAAGACCTAACTGACGCCGCGGGTCCTCTCTCGGAAAGGCAATGTGGTAACTCAAAAGACGGGTGACGTGGCACCCTAGGTGTCTGATTTTTCTCCCTTCTCTCTCCTCTAGTTATGGATGAGAGTAGGTGAGTTAGGGCTTCTTGGTGGGTGGAGTTTAGTTTCTTCTAGGGTTTGGTTCTCTCTTTCCCGGGGAAAGAAAAATCCTAACCCTCCCCAGGGTGTGCTGTTTTGCGATCTGTCTGAGGCGTTCTCTTCCTCTCGCTATGGGCTTCGAGTTGGTATAACTAACTATACTATATATAATATAACGAACTAGTTATATATAACTAACTAATCGTTTTCGCACAGATCAGATCTTACCAGGTTAGTATGAATATGTCGGGTTAGGGTTTGATTGCCCTGTGAGTTATCTGGTGAGGTTGTTTCCGGCATCGGTTTCCACCTCTGCTCTGGTTTTGCCGTAAAAAACTTTCTTTGATCAATATTCTAATTGTTTATGCAGAGATACCCCAGGGGGTTTTATTCTTTTTTTTTTTCTTGGATGCTTAAATCAGTTACGAATTGATAGGGACTTGGAGTTTCATGGTTCATCGTTTTTCCGGGTAAATTTCTGCATCACTTTCGCAGATTTTGACTTCGTTTAATTAATCAAACAAAAGAGATCCTGTGATTTCGCAGCAGATCTTAGCATTCCTAACATAGACAACCCTCAACAACGTTTTTCTTCTGCATTAGGTCGATGAGATAGGGATAAAACAATATGAAAGAAAAAAGTGGACACCAAGCTTGACGAAAGTCATTCTATCCATAATAAAGAAGCGTTGACCAGTAACTAGAATACCTTGTACATTAGCAAGGGTAACATGCATAGAGTACTCAACAATTAACCAAATAAGCAGCAGCAGAATTCTTTCTTCAGAAGACAGCCATTCTCCCCACTATGACGTAAGATATGATCAGACTTAACCAGACTTAAGTAAATGTGAACATGTCTTAAATGCTGAAATAAGCACTTTTTTTAAGGTAAGGAAAGGAAGAAGATGCCTTTGTTTCTGACTTTTCACGGTTTCTTTCTTCCTTCATGTATCCTTGCGTAAGTGAGTAGTATTGAAGCGTAAGTCTCTAGTTGAGTTGTTTGATCTTTTTAAATCGAGATTGCGTTGGTTTCTAGTGTTTCGAAAGATTCGATTAGGCACTCCGACTTTTCGTAAAAGTACCTCTTGAAGTGCTTTTTCTCGATCTTGACTCTGCAACTTCGAACAAGAAAAACCACACAAAGCTAGTTGACTCCGTGGTGGATTTCAGGTTCTCTAGTCTTTCGAAAAACGATTAGGCACCCTTGCCCTACTTTCGTCAAAGTACTTTGGGAGGTGCTTTTTCTCGATCTTTTCTCTGTTACCGGACTCTGAAATCACTCTTTCTTAGGCGGGGACAGGATTCGAACCTGCAATCTTCAGGTCATGAGCCTGATGAGTCGACCAATTCCTCTACCCCGCTTGTTCCCCTTCGATTTCTTTCACTATTCCCCCCCGGCTTTGGTTGCTTGGCCGGGGTAGAACCAGCGCTTAGTAAGCGGCGGCGGCGCTCCATTCGTTAGGTTGGAGCTCCGCTCTTCCCCTCGCTTCGGTCAGCCTATCAACTGACGCGCCCTGTAGCCAGTGCCTAGCTCTGACGAGTGACGAGAAGACCGCCACTTATACATCCTTTTCTTTCAAAAAAGATGAGAACACACCAGCTTTTAGATGAGGGAAAGCCATTCCTAAAACCAGGCGTTCTCTTATATACGATACCACCAACGCCACCTTGGCAACTCTGAAAAGTGCATGAAGGCTAGTGGAACGTGCAAGATACGGCTCAGCTCCGCTGAAAAGCCGTATCGCCCTATCTAGCCTATATAGTAATGGTGCGCTCACGTTTTTCAGAAGCTTTAAGAGATAGGGGTGAAACGCTTTAGTGTCTGTCCCTATTAGTTTCCCTATAAGGCAGTAATCGAGCGAAGTAATTAGTTATTAACGACTTTAATAGCAGTTCTTAGTCCTATGGTACTGCAACGATTAGTACAGATTCATCCTTCGAATTCTGAAAGTGCATTAAGGCTAGTGGAGCGAAGGGCACCTTAGGAAAGGGGCCTTTGATTAGTAGGGGTGCAACGACTTTGATTGGCAAAAGCAGCTTTAGTAGGACTAGCCTTCCCCGCCTTCCGACTAAAAGCAAGGAAGAAAGCACTTTTGAAAACTGACTAATGAACGACCTTCTGACTCCTACGGTCTTTTAAGGTGAGTGGAGCGAAGGGCTTCCTTTGAAGAAGCCCGAGCGTAACGATAAGCGAGTTAAGTTAGAGCGAGTAGTTTCTTTCCTGGATTTCTTTCTTTCCTTCCGGGAAGCAAAAGCAAGTCAAGTATAGCTCAGGATAGCCAATCCTTTATTGAAACGCTTAGCCAAGCTGAATGGGTCTGGGGAAAAGAACAGCAGTTTTGAAGAACTAAAAAACCAATAGACCTGTCCCCCTTGTCGGGACCTGATTGGAGCCATTCCACATCCATACTGATGCGTCAGGGAAAGCACTAGGTGCTGTCCTGGGGCAGAGGCCAGCCCAAGGTTTAGAGAATGCAATTTCTTTTGCCAGTAGAAGGACGAAGTGGAGTCCCGCAGTCACGGAACAGGAGTTCCGAGCTGTTGTGTTCGCACAACACAAGTTCAGACATTACTTGATCGGGTCGAGGGTCTTTATTCACACCGATCACTCCGCTATCAAATAATGTCTGACCACTAACAATGCTAGAGTCACCAGGTGGATCATCCTACTTCAGGAGTTTGCGAAACCAACCTCTTGTGGAGAAACCAGTTGCTGATCACCGTTCCGTCGTCGTTTAGACTCAGCGCCCTTGGACGATGTGGTGAACAGTTTCCTGATGAAACGTCGGTTTTCTGTTAACGGTATTACTCCGCTGACATTGCTCATTTGATTGTTTCAGGAATCACTCCGATTGGCCTGCTCATCGACGAAAGGCCCTAGCCAAACAGAGTCAACCATACACCACCTGGGTGGATGGAACTCTGTATAAGCTGGGACAGGCCTCAGTGATGAGGAGATGCCTCACTGAGGAGGAAATCCTTTTTTTTTGTTATGACTTAAATGCATGAACCGGCGGAGGTCATCTTGGCTGGGAAGTAGACTACCAGATACTGCAGTAGGGCTACTACTGGCCGACTATTTTCGACGGTCATTTAGCAGAAGCTGTAATCGTTGCCAGGGCAGACCCATACCGAGCGGAGCCATGCCTTATCACCCGGTAATAGCAGTTGAACCGTTTGAGATGTGGAGTCTGGACGGACCCATTCAACCGGGAGCAAACACATTCTGGTTTGCGTGGAGTGACTAAGTGGGTGGAAGTCAAGCCAATGAAGAACGCAACCTCTGATGCGGTGGCAGCATTCTTGTATGAGCAGATCTTTACCAGGTTCGGAACCCCGCGGAGTCTAGTAAGTGACAGGGGCACCCCCCCCTTTTTTTTTTCTGTTATCAATCAGTTGCTGCAGAAGGTATCACGCATCTTCAGTCTAGTCCATACTACCCTAGAGGGAACAGAGAAGCAGAGGTAAGCAAAAGAGAGCTCGAGAATCTTCTCTTTTGGTATACACAGAACAGACTGGGAGGATAAACTCCTGGACGCTGTGTGGGCCTTTAGGACCACCTGGAAAACCACTACCGGCCTCTCACCCTTTCGGTGTATGGAAGAACAGCAGTGCTACCGATCGAACGAGAGATTACTTTATATCGCAGCACAGCTAGATCTGAATTTGGATGAAGCACAGAGGCAGAGAGCTGAACAGCTCTTCTCATTGGATGAGATGAGGAGAGAAGCTTTCCACCGTACACAGCTCGTGCACGATCAGAGAAGAAAATGGCACGATGCAAGAGACCAAAGGTCTTTCAGCCGGGGGCCCTTATATACGATGAACGATATGGAGATTTCCCGGGGAAGTTCCAAACCAGATGGATGGGGCCTTATGAAATAGTTGCTGTAACAATGGGACTGTCCGACTCAGGCCCATAGATGGTGAAGACAAGGATTTCCTGGTGAATGGGTCTCGACTGAAGCCATATTCAAAAGCCTTAACCAGCAAGCAGTGGAAGGAGAGATTTAAGACTCAACTTCGCCTGAACGCGAATCAACACCTCGCGTTAACGCGAAATGGCACTGTCATTCGCATGGACTTTCGGTGGACAGACAAGGACCATTCGCCTGAACGCGGATCAGCATAGCATGGTCATTCGCGTTAACGCGAATCAGGCTGGCTGTTCATTCGCATCAATCAGGGCGAACGCTCCGCGTTCTTCCGGACAGCATACTTCATCCGCGTTAAGGCAACTCAGAACTCTCATTCGCGTTAACGCGAATCGGCTCAATGAAGCAGTGAGTCAGCAGATCGACAAGACAGCAAGTGGATGGGCCATTGAATGCGAATCGATCATTCGATTCGCGTGAGACAAGAAGATTAAGGCGATTGACGGCGGCGTGCTGACAAGGATTCAGCGGTTCGTGTGAGTTTCAAGGATGCTGCCATGGAACCTGCCAGCCCGTGACATCCTCCAGGTACGCTCTTGCCGTTAGCTGTGCTTTTTCCAAGGATAATTGATTGAGAAATTACGTTTCATCATTTGAATTTTCTAAGTTCGAAAGCCATTATGACTGCTCGTAAACACGACCCTTGAGATACTTTACCCGCACCTATTCAGCACACCTCCGACCACCCTTGCTTCCTATCCACTCTCTCTGCAATTCCCGAGAGTCTTTCCCTGTGTCGAATCCCAGACCTTTAGAGTTCACCCAGGGCGAGTTATGCTCAAACAGGAGAAGTGCCTGCTGGAACGATTATTGATCCTATGCCAGAGATAGCCGGAAGCGCACGAGTATGTTACCATGGGAAACTTCCTGGACCATGCTTCCAGGGATTTTGAATTTGAGGATGCTGAAGTGAGAGAAGTCTTGGCCTCGTATGATGCAGTGACCAGAACAGCCACTGTCAGAAATTGAGAAGTTGAAGTATCCGAGGCATCAGTCGCAGAAGCTACTGGGTTAAGCAGGGTCTACGTTAAGACGTTGGAAGGTCGACCTGGGCGTACATATGCCCTTAGACTGTTGACAGCTGAGGTTTGTGAGGAACTGGTACGTTCGCACCCCCACAGAGCCACGGACCCCAGTTCTCTGTGATGCCCAACCCATGGAGGACAATTGCGGAGGCCGTCCATCCATTCTGTTATATCCATCGCGGCCCAGCTTCAAAACTACTGAGCGCGCTAGCGCGCTCAGTAGTTTTGAAGCTTGCTGGCTACCTTCGGGATCGTGCTATTTTTCCAAAAATCAAAATCCCATTCTCTGGACGGACTGCGAGGAAATTGGGCTTCTTTGGCGCTTTTTACCGAGAACTGGCCGGAGCTGGTAAGGCTCCAGATTTTGCTGTCTTCCTGCGGAAAAAAAAAAAGCCAGCTTGGAAAGATTCCCAAGGGCGGCGGGGAGGCGGAAACTTTGTTGATGTGCTGGGCCCCCAAAAATCGATCTGTACTGTTGATACAGTTCGGGATATGAATCTTTAAGAGGGGTGGAACCACGGATCCTCCCAGAAAAATATACGGGAGCCAACCGACCATCTCAGGCCCAGCTTTAGGATGTCTCTGCCATGCAGGATCCCCCTCCACGTGAGGTAGACGAACCTTTTTTGGCTTTCGACGAAGGGATTCCTTCTCAAGATTTGACTCCAACGGGCGGGCGAGACACCAGCTTGTCTTAGCCAGCAAAGCCCCATTCGTCGTGTTCAAAATTTTTGAGGCCTAGCCCGCCTTCACTTTTCCTGGCGCACACCCTTTCCCACCTAACCAGATGGAAGCGGTGTCTCTCTTCCGCTCCAGACCATAGGAAATTTCTTTGCAGCTTTTCTAGGGCCTCTAGAACCTGGGACCGTCGAAAACAGAAAGCATTTCATTTAGAGAAGCGTCGAAGCGAGGACTTTATGAGTTGTGCCCGGCCCGCGATGGTTAGAAGCTGGCCCTTCCATGCTGCCAATTTCTCTTGAGCACGCTCAACCACAGTTTTCCATATGGATGTTGACTGCCTTACCGGAAGAAGAGGCAGTCCAAGATAAGTGGCTGGCCAAGTCCTTCGGGACAGCCCAAAATCGCTTTGATTCTCCTTTCCTTTTCTTTTGGAGCGACGAGTTGATAAAGAAAATCCTGCTTTTCAGCTGACAAACGTATGCGCGCGTTTTACTAATAGGCTTTTCAGCCGTTGCTTGCTTGCTGCATTTCTGCTCAGAGGCTTTTTCAATCGACAGACAAGCTGGCATTCTGATGAGATAGGAAGCCCAGGAGGAGGATCCATATATCTTTCCTCTTCAAGATCACCATGAAATGAAGGAACGCATTCGTCGACATCCAGCTGATACATAGGCCATTTTCTAGCGGCAGCAACTGCCTTAAGGGTTCGAACTGAACTTTGCTACTGGTGCTGACGGTTTCCTCATAATAAAGCTCATACTCTTTAGTGTATCCCTTAGCCACCAACCTGGCTTTGTATCTATCAATGGACCCTGTTGACTTTGTAAACCCTCCTTTGCTTCCCTTCAGGAAGAGGAACGAAGGTACTCGCCCTAAACGAATGAATTGACGGAGAGGAACTAGCTCCTTTGATTTTTGATGAGAGCTTTGAGTTCTTCCTGCATGGCTTCTTTCCAACATGACTGAGATGCAGCTTCAGAATCAGATTTAGGCTCAACAATGGAATGAAGACAGAAAGGCACAAACAATGGGAAGAGGAAAATCTTCATATGTGAGACGATCAGGAGGACGAGAGAGACGAGAGGAGCGACGTACCTAAACAGAAACAGGAGTAGGAGTAGAACCCGTGACCAAAGGAGCAGCTGATGACGAAGGCAAGAGAGTTTGGTGAGCTGAATCTGCCCGGGGTTGCGCCTCTGATAAGTCAAAACAGGCTGCCAAATAAAAAAGAGTGGGGGAAGGGACGGATTTGAGACTGTTTCCTGCTGCGAGCGGTGTACGTCACGGCATTTCGGAGGGATGGCCTTGACCGCAGCTGACGTTTATATTATAGACTATGCGATACTATGGGACGAGCCGGAGTGAGGGAGTCATTTAAGACCGTTTTCCGTTATGAATTCAGGAATGAAATGCCTTAATGCACTAGCCCTAGTTAAGGGTTTCCCCCCATTCCCATCGTGAACTTCGTTCACTCTTTTCAGGTGACTCAAGATTCTCTATATCTCAATAAAGAATCTTTTGAGAGTCTCTTTCCGGTTCACTACGTGAACTGCTCACCGAAAGAATCTCAATAGAAACTCTAGCCTGCTGCGATACTGGAACGAGCCTGAGGGCAGGGAGTTTTCCACTAATGGACTATAACGAGCTGAGGGATAACAAACCCTATGCAGCAGTGCACTATAAAACAAAAATAAGCAAGGTGTGCCTACTCATCCGTCCTTTAGTTATTTCCCTAAAACAAGGGAATACCCTATGGAATGATTTCCCTATGTTGCCCTGAAGTCTTATCCCTTCTGATTTTCTTATTAGAGCATTCAATTAGTATGAGAAGGCTTTACACTGCGCGGTGCCACCTCTCACCGTGTTCAAAAACCTTGTACGAGAACTTGTATAGAGAAGGATTTCCCGCGGCCGAGTTGTCAATTCGACCTGGGCCAGTAAACCCGTCTCCCCCCGCACCTCCCGACGATCCAGCCTAAAAGACTATCGACCTATTGTCCCATATTAGGGGACAGTAGTCAACCGTTAGAAGGTCACAATATAAAAATGTGTGGCTGACCTCTGTCGAGTTGTCAATTCGACAAAGGACCGCGAAATTCACAACCACCAACACCTTCCAAAATCCAGCCCCTAAAGGCTACTAGACTACCATCCTGTATTAAAGAATGATAATATAGCCCCTGAGTAATCACGATATACATACCGGATTACCTGAGAGATTCTGAAGCTGCACTCTTGGATTTAAAGCTACCGCGTGATACTAATAGACATGAATAGAGTACATTTGACCCACTTATGAATCAAATGCCATCTAACACTCATACTTTCACCGTGAAAAGTGAGAATTCACTCACCTCTACCTCTCTATCAGTCCCTTAAAAGCAGGGATTGAGGGGGGAGCCGGCTCAACCCCAAACTTAAAGAGAGAGAGGAAACGCGGTCAAGCATTCCTCGATACCTCACAGTTGCTCCCACTTACGAGAGCCCCAATGGGGCAGAGACCCGAAGTTTTCAAACTAGTTTCACCAGACTTGACCAGTACACTTTCTTTCTTCATAGCGTACCTATCCCGCCAGGCGAGCCAGCTTGAAAGTCCATTTTTACATCCTAACGCGAAAATTCACACTCAAAGGATTCCTCGGGCTCCTTCCCTCACATACTAGAGCGTTCTCTTGGAAATACCCTACCATGTAAGAAATGGCATAGGCCCTAAACCGGCAGCCGGGAAAAACCCGCTCCGCAGCCATTCAAACTATTAAATAATGTGAATAAAGGTAAAGGAGAAAACAGCCTTAAAGTAGACCAGTCACAAAACAAAGCGCCGAAGGACGCTTTACCGAAGACGATGAGTGCCAACCCCCCAGTTTAGACTTAAGGCTGATCTTACCGACGGTGGGATCAAAGAAGCAAATCTAGATAACCGTCAATAAATTAACAGCTACCTATCTGCAACACACTTTGACACCGTTCTCATTTTCCTTCTTCCACCATACCAACCCTTATTCAGGTGGTGCTCTTCAGGATTGAGTGGGTTGCGGACCCACTCCTTCCTCGGAACACCATTGGGAGTCAATTCCTTTTCAATCTACCATACGGAAGAGACTTCCATGTTGGTATCCACTCATCCCTCACTAGACGGGAATCGTGGCGAGCCAGGGGGCGATAGTATTTGTAAGGTCGAGGTAAGACATTCTTGACCACCGACACTACAAACACTATACGGTCGTCACCGTTACGTTTTAATTAGACGTCAACGGTAAAGACGATCCGCCTTCTCATTCCCCACGCACATGCTCTCCGATGAAGCGCAGGGGATGGGAAAGGTACCCAAACCTGGTGAGTGAAATTGAGAGAAGGAAGAACTAGGGAGAACCCCGACTTCCTCAATCAAATTCACAACCTTTTTGGCTAATAGGTGCTCCACTGATCGCAAGATCTCTGGTGCAACCACAAAAAGACAACCAGAGTAGCCCATTAAAGGCCAACTCTGGAATGTCCGAGAACGTTTAAAAGTTCTCCGCCACGGAGGACACCCCCAAGAGGGAGTGACACCCGCCTTTCCTAGTTGAAGAGTCTTATGACCCCCGAGGGATGGCGCGTCGGGTTATCAATCCAAGTGATCCTTACAACCAACTGCAGTCCCTGATAAGGCTGCAGTGATGGTAGGAACCCGAGGTCAAGTAAAGAGTCAGATACACCTTGGAGTTATCCGCAGTGCCCCGGCTCTCGCCTCTTTGGACACACCAGAGAGGTAGTCTAGGGCGACATTAATATGACACAATATCCAAATTTCCATAGAAGCCTATAACAATAAAAAGTTTGGTTAAAGTTACGGACTTCCAGGATGTCTCAATAATGGGACCCCTAAAAGAATCTTGGGGCCGCACACAACCCTTAAAGCTACCGTATAACGGTCAGGTTGACCCTCATACCACATACAACCTCTCTCACCGGCAAGATCGGTGATGTAGTAGAAGACTAAGAGTCTCAAGACTCACTTCCAAAGTGGGTAAGTATATTCTATCTTTTATTAAAGACTTACCAACTCGAAGGCCAGCCCGAGTGTCCACATTGGACATTCATAGGAGCACGAGCCGGGCGGGAGTAAGATTAACTACTCCCTCGTACGCAAAGAACCTCTTAGGGAAACCCTACTATCAGTGATTTCTCACATACATAGCATAGGCCTGAAGGTGGCAGCCGGGATAAACATAAACCCGCTCCGCACCATTCAAACTATTAAATAATGTGAATAAGGGCTAAGAGAGACACTAACTGAGAGGAGTCCAGTGACAAACAGACCGCTGCCGGTCGTTTTAGACTGGTGGCAACACTAGAAGGTATTAACCTCAGTGTTATCTGGACGTCACACCCAATAATGCCCTCTCTAACCATTCCGATATTCCCAACATGAAGTGGAGTTCTAAGACACACGGACTGCATAACACAGCCCGACGCATCACTTGAACCACCCACGTCACGCCTGAAAAGGCGATGTACTGTGGATCAACCGCATCGCGGATACGTCAACCCACAACACACCGGAGGAAATCGACGGCCTTCTGGAGTGAACAAACTAATTCACACCATAGAGTCAAGAATCTCCTGTCGGAATCCACTTCATCCTTACAAAGGAGACATGGCAGTCCAGAAGGTCACCCTCTGAACCGGGTCAGTGTATTCAGTATTCCTTATTATACTGTTCCACAACCCTTCTGGCAAATAGGTATCTACTGATCGTAAGATCACTAGAACACCCAAACCGTTTCACTCGTGCAATTTATATCATACGGGAAGCACTTCGTGTAACTAACTCTCCTTAAACTCACTGTGACGTTACTATAAGAAAAGAAAGAAAAACGAAAGAAAATTTCAATAGATAACAATAACAAAAGTAAAAAAAAAAAACGACTACTGGGCGGGACCTTCATTCGCCCCAACGGAGGTTTCTCTTCCTTTGATCCGAAAAGTGAGGCCGGAAAGGCGCTGGTTAGACAGAGTGAGAGAAAGAAGCTGAAACCGGAATCTGAGATTATCCGACAGGTTGACCCGAAAGGAAGTGGCTCGGTTGATTAGCTGCGCCGGCCGAGAGTGCGCCAAATGCACAATACCCTTAAATGGGAACAAATATATGCCTGACCCAAATCTCAGGTCTCCTTCTGGCCAGGGCCCAATCACCTGAGAAAGGCATAGAGCTTGCGGGCTGAACTCCCAACCACAACAAAAAAAATACATTACAGTTGGTCAAGTTCAGGTGGGATACACGCAAGTCCCCAACATCCTGGATTCCCCCCATCAAGGGTGTTCCCTAAACCGGAATAATATTCGTCTATGAGAGTTTTGCTATATGCTTAACACATGCTTCTTTTCTTGTTAAGTTTGTGATTTATATTTCTTTCTTTTTGTGTCTGGATTTTCTTTCCCTGCGATAAGGGTAGGAGATGCAAGGGCCGATCGTCTGGTCAAGCTGTACCTGTAGTAGTTCACGTTGTCGAAGCTTATCGCGCTGGCGAAGCCGAAGCCGTAATCTACTTTCTATTTCTAGTCTAGTACAGTACTGCCTCATGACAATGATCTGATAATGTCGGTCTGAGATAAAAGAGAGATTTATGACACTTAACTTACTCGACGTTATAGCTTTGCATTTTCCGTTCTTGATGTTGGGGCTTATTTTCTTAATAAAATAGTGGTGGACAATCTGAATTCCACCTCCTCTGTTCATAAAAAACAATGTATAGAAAGATTCTTCCTAGAATTCCTGCAAATCGTGGAAGAAAATCAAACTGATAGAAAGAGAGCTTTAAACAACGCAGCTTTTGAATCACATTCATAAACCCCGTAAGGGGGGTTCTTCTCCTCTCTCGTTCACTATCGAGAGTCTGATCGATAAATACTGTCAGGAGCAGGAGAGAGAGTAACCAGTCTTTTTCTATTTATTAAATATGCTGATCCAGAGACTTCGTCTGAAAGTCTGTGTCCTCCGCTGTCGCCAGTCGGTCGCTTTTGCGACTGACCCCGGACGTTCGGTGAACTCTACTTGTTTCGGTGAGTAGAAGTAGAGGGAGACAACCCATTTATGATTCCAGCCGAGAAGACCAGGAAAAGGAAGGATCAAGAATGTCATATATCTCAGGAGCTAGATCAGTTCCCGATAAACAAGTCAGAATTGCCTCAACAAAAATGGATGGAATTGGACCTAAAAAAGCCATTCAGGTTCGTTATCGATTAGGTATCAGTGGGAACATCAAGATGAATGAGTTAACTAAGTATCAGATCGACCAAATTGAACAAATGATAGGTCAAGATCATGTTGTTCATTGGGAATTGAAGAGGGGAGAACGAGCAGACATCGAACGATTAATTTCTATTTCTCGTTATCGTGGAATTCGTCATCAAGATGGATCGCCCTTACGCGGTCAACGAACTCATACTAATGCAAGGACTTTTCGCAAGCTAATTCGGAAATGAAAGAAGGCTACCGAAAGCCCTTGGTACTTGTCTGATCAATCACACTGATAGCTTCAATAGTTCACTGAAATTCTTTTGAGTTTTTTTTCTTGGTCTTTCACCGGTTACTAATCACGTATACGTATAGTAGGCCTCCTTCGCCACTCCACTAGTGGCTCGGCTTGGTCTCGCTCCCTTCGCCCGCCTATCGTATCGGCTCGGCTTCGTCCTAGAAGCGACTGCTTCCGCCTCTCTAGGCTTCGCTATCGCTCATGACTGGTATATGATCTCTCTATGTAGTGGTCGGCCTTTGACGAACTTCGCCAGAAGCGACTAGTCGCTTCCCGAATGCCTCTTGACTATAGTATGGTCTAGTCTTTCCAATGCCTCCTTCCTTGCCGCCGCTACTAGGAGAGTAAGCAACGTCGCTTGCATTCTAGAAACGGTAGCTTCCGCGCCCTTCCTGCCTGCTTAAATTGATGTGAATGATCGTGACAGCTCTTCAAATCCTTTGAAGTCTGATTAGATATGTCATTGAAACAAAGTTCTTCCGTTCTGTCTCTGTTTTCTTTTCGGATTCCGAGGATGAGCCGGCCGATCCTAACTAACATCATTTATGAGGAGCCGGACGACGAGGCCTCCTACTCAGATAAAGATGTCTCCGACGCGACTATCCCGGCAAGAACAACGTCATTCTATTTGGATTTTTTGGAGGGACAAAAGAGATATGCTTTCTATCAGTCCCAAGCAGATACCGCCCCCCCATGCTCCCACGGTCCGCTTACCGAGGAATAGAAAGGGAGGACCCGGGGCCAGAGCAAGTTGGGTTGGGGTATAGAGCCGTAAGCGCGGTGGGGGGTGACAGAGGACGTGCTCGTACGGTTCATATAAGGGGTATGAGATGGTCGTTGATTGTTGGGAACTTTCACTCCTCTATATTCGAAATATGCCTCTCTAGGAGCATTACGATCTGCAGCTCAAATGGTCCCTTATGAAGTCTCTATTGGTCTTATTCTTATTGTGCGCCTTGTGAGCGCGTTTGGATCCGCCAAGGCAATCGCTCGGATCTTCCCCTAACCCAACCCGGGAACGGACCGGAGGGAACCGCAGCATGGGGAATGTCCGCGTCTCGTCGCAAGGCTCATTTTGAGTTGTGGGTCATAGGGCGGGCTTCGGGCGGGCAGTGCAGTCCGGGGCACAAGGGTCCTGGTACTATCCAGGTGCGAAGAACCCCGGAGGTGACTGCAATGAGCAGAAATGTCACTCACCGGCCTAAACGACGAGCAAACACTCGAACGTGAGAGCAAGGGATCACCCAACGAATGGACGAGCTCCGACGGAGGGAGGAGAGAGGGAGGCAAGAACCATGCTTTCAGAGAAGTGGCGGTCCGAATCTTATCTGAACTGCGAGAATAACTGACTAAGCCGTGCCGTAAGGGGGGCATTCTCCACACGGGACGGGGCCAAGCCCAGTATGGGTGACAGATCGGCCATTGGAGTACTCCGGGATATACACCAGGGCAATAAATGTCGAGCATACGACGATGCCGCCCGTTTTCATTTCGTGGAAGTCCCCGGCAGAGGAAAGGGCTGTAGGTGATGGCGCGTTCTGCTTCTTATCTAGAGAGGGGCGCAGAAATCGTTCCTATGGGGTCGTGCGTGGCAGCTGGTATAGATGAATAAAGGCGGGCCGCTTGAACGGGACCTATTCTCTTAATAGGCGGCAAAGCTGAATAGGAAAGGGGGCCGAGCTGACTGATGAGTGCCTTTTTAGTCAATAGAAAAAAGGTCTCATGTGGAGCTAACATGGCTGGCTACAAGTATAGCCAAATCAAGATGAGACGGGACGGACGGTCAGAGGCCGCAGCGGGACTACCAGAGGAAAGCCCGCCCCCGCTAGCTAACATAGATATCTATTCCCGGATAGCAGTAGTCTCTATTAGAATCTCTTCCCGACCAGGCCAGGCCGAATCGGGCCACCACGTCGGGATGGGAATGGCTCAGCCCACATGCATCATTTGATGAAAGCACTCCAGTCGCCTCCTCGAAGTGGCTTGTCAACCACCGGACCGTAGCTCCTCACCAAATGCCCTTGGGTTGGGGCAACACGGCACATGAGTAGTTCGCTCCAGGACCCCACCCCCTCGAGAGCAGGATGCCGGCCGAGATGGAGCTGGGAGCCAACCTATACTTTCCTTGGGCTTGCCTTGCCCCATCATCTAAATAGACGGGCGGGCGCCGAAAAGGAACCAGCCCAGCCTCTTCCAGAAAGCTTTGCTTGGTAGGCGCTGCCTACTCACTCGGACAATGCTCTGAACACGAAAGTTTGCAGTTCCGCCCCCTTCTCTTCTCCCATGCTGAGTCACAGGCAGCGCCTCGGAAAGCACGGACGAGCCACATGCAGGGAAACTTGCACGTGTGGTTCTGGCCGGGGACCCCGGTATACTGTACTAATATGTGTAGGTCCCCGTAATTCGAGTGAGATTGTCATGGCGCAAAAGCAGATATGGTCCGGTATTCCCTTGTTCCCCGTATTGGTTATGTTCCTCATTCCTCGTCTAGCAGAAACTAATCGAGCTCCGTCTGATCTCCCAGAAGCGGAAGCTGAATCAGTTGCAGGCTATAATGTAGAATATGCGCGGGATGCGATCCTTAATAGTTCACTGTTGGCGGAAGCCAATGTCCCGGGGTCCCGGGGACTCATTCTGACTGAAACAAGGGGTGGGTCTTTACCAACTTCAAAATCCAAAGATTTTAGGGAAGAAAAAAGAGGGGCAGGGTACTCTTCATTCTTCATTCGAAACTAATGAATGTCGGGTCGGGGGTTTCTGCCTTGTTATCAAAAAGGGGAGGAGTTGGGTAAAGCAAACTCCCTCCTTGGACGAGCACGGGGCTTAGTCAAGTAGAACCGGGTTGCGCTGCTTGATGCTCCGATCGAAAACAAATCAGTGGGGCCATGCCGGTACGACAGAATATGCGTTAGAAAGGTCAATCCCTCCCCTAAAAAAAGAAACCGGGCCGAACTTCTAAAAAGCAGCCCGCCCGCTTCCATAGAACAATATCGTGGCAACGTAGACCTAAGTGGTAATATTGGATCCTGGGGAACCATCACAAGTACGGCCGGCCTGCCTATATTTGAACGAGAATGCCGTGTCGTCCAGCGGAGCTTAGAAGAAGGTGACTCGGAGCCTAGAAGAAGGTGACTCGCGCAGACAGCTGACTCCTTTTCAATAGAAAGGAATAGCCAAACCAACCCAGCTGGCTGGTCAATCTCAGAGATCTTATCGGCCGGCAAACCGGAGACGGACGACCACGGTCCCGACCGTCACCAGCACCGGAGGTTTACTAATCAATGAACCCCCGAAACCCACTTTCTTTTCTGACCAAGCCGGAACAAACCGTCATGGTCACGACATGTTGTTGATATTGATTGAGTTGGAGGGACTTTCGCTGACTGAATCCATCCATCAAACTAGACCCCGGTAACCTTCGTAACCAAAGCGTCACGACAGAATTCAAAGGCTTTGGATTCTTAAGTAGTCGGGGGCAAGGAGGAGCACGTAGGAATGCCGACCACTACATAAGCCACTAGTAGCTGAGAGAAAGCGAGCAGCAAGCAGCTTCAAAAAAGCCGTTGCGCTCCCGCCGTCCCCCCCAGACCCCCCCGAGGCTCCCGCGCCTTCTGAAGAAGCGTCGGCTTCAAAGCCCCTATTACGAAAAACTCACCTCAAGGGCTTCGCGAAGCGAGCCCTTATCATGATAGGGAAAGCCGTAGCGCGCCTTACTTACTTTAGATAAAGACTAGGACCCCGCTGAAAAACGTATGCGCGGCCGTTGCTTGCTGGCTGAAAAGCCTATTAGTAAAACGCGCGTTGGCCTTTGACGTAATAATCGTTTTGAAGCTTCAAAACGCTTATTACTATAAATTCAGGCGCGTCAGCCTTTAACTATATAAGCGTTTTTCGGGGGGCGCGCTATCGTTTTTAAGCTGGCTGTTATAAGTAGCGCGCTAGCGCGCCTTCCCTCCTTCTCTCACTTCGGAAAGATTGAGCAGTATTTTCTTATGATGACCTGGTCGAGAGAGTACGAGACATCGGTGTAAAAGATTGAGTGGGATCAGTGAGGTTGGTTATAGTGACGGCCTGGCCTGAAGTGCGCGGCTTACGAAAAGGTAAGCGGTTAGGTTGACTTTGCCCCCTTTTTTGGCTTTTTCTGAATCTTCCCATTTTTATTCTCCGCGGGATCTCTGTTTCCCAGCCACTGACGGTTCCGTTCGGTCCTCTTCCCAATGGGTATGGTATATGAACGTGAGAGCAGAGCAGGAAGTTCTAGCATGACGAAAGATTCTATTCCAAAAGGCCGAGTGAACTGCATGTGTCCTGCCTCCGGGGAGCCTATCGAATGAATGATTGAAGAAAGAAATGCACTGACTTTGTTCATAGTTCGTTTTTCGACACGCCTTTTAGCTCGTAGTGGAGCATAAAAAAAAGCAATTTCGCTCATCTGCTGATTACTTTTTGAAGGCGCGCGCGAGAAAGAGAAGGCGCTCCTATTTCATACTTTAGATATGCCTTACCATTGAAAGTGCACGCCCACTTCCGTTTCCTTGCAATGAGCTTCCTCCAGGGGGCATTCTCCACAAACTGAGTGTTTCCAGAGATTGATTTTGTCCCCTGTTCCATCCACCCAGGTGGTGATTGAATTAGATTCCATGTTTTAATCATTCCCATCCACCCGGCCGGGAAAGACTCATCTCCTATTTTCTGAGCCTATATAGTAATCTAGTCATTCTTCGAAAGGTTTTTCTCTACCATTACCATTAAGCTATTTCCGCCCCCCTCCCTTCAATAATGGTCGAAGATGTTAGAGTTCTCCATCAAATTTGAGCTCTGAGCATTCGGCTGACACTCCCACCGCGACACCCGGTTGGCAAACCGTTTTCAAGACTACCCTGCCGTTCCATAACAATTCTTTCATGATTTGATCTATACGCTCTTCCACCCCTGTCAAGGTTCTATCAAATATTTCCCAGCACCACCTTTATAAGTTTGACTCTTCCAGGGAGCGATAGCCACCGTACCGATTGCTCCAGTTCAATTCTTCTTCGTTGGATTTTCTCCCGCGTACCAGTCTTTCTTGCTTGTCTTTTTCCCGGGGACTTACTTGACTTTATATGAATAGATTTCACTCCTAGCTGCACTGATGCCCATAATATCTTGGATTCTTCTCTGGGCTCTCTTCTCTTAGAGGAGCTTTTCCTTGAGTGAATTGCTGCTCCAGAGGCTCTGCAGAACTGCTCTAGAATTTATCGGAGACCCGTCAGCTTCCTTGGATGATGCTTCCCCTACGTCTTTCGTGTCATCGGCGAAAAGCCAATGATTCATTGCTCTTGCAGTCGGGGCTAGAAGCATACCTTTGATCCCCCTTCTGTTGAGTCATCTACCCAGGATTTCGGCAATCATTATGTATAGGTAGGGGGATTCCTCTGCGACTTTTGAAAGCTTCCTGGTCTGCCATTTACCATTGCTGCAATCCAAGACTTTGAAATGCAGGGCTATTATAAAAGAAAGATTCTTTGAAAGATGAATCTCCAATTTAGCCTGTCATATGCGCTGTCCATGTCCAGTTTGACTATCATCCGTCTTCTTTTCCCTCGTTTGGCTTCATAGATGGCTTCTTGGACACAACATACGTTCTCCGTGATGCTTCTGTCCTTGATGAAAGCTCCCTTGCGCCTTCCTGGCTGTGAATGAAGTTCTTTCTCCCCAATCTGTTTGCTATGACCTTTGTCGCTGTGGAAGGTCTGAATCTCTCTAACTTATCAGGTCTGGTTTCCTTTGGGATCAGGGAGAGAAATTATGAGTTTACTGACCCCGCGTCCCATTTCTCCTAAATTCCACTAGATCTCGTTTCAAGTAGTCCCGGAATAGGTTCACTTGAAAGCCGTCCGGGCCTGGGGCTTTATTTGGCTTGTTCTCGAATATTACCTAATAGTTTCAGTACTCACTGGTTCATCAAGGAATGTGTCATTCCCAGTCAGACCTATCTATTTTCCAGCATCCTTTCTTGGCTTGCTATTCTATCACCTCTTCTCCGACGTTTCGACGTTTTTTGCCAAAAAGAAAGAAGGTTGTTGCCTCGCCTCTTTCTCCTTCTTGATCTCGTCTCGTTTGCAGGTTCCCTGGTCATTCTGAATTGAAGCTATGAAGTTGGAATTTCGACGATTGACAATGCTTAGCAACCGTATTGAGAAATAGTCTGAGAATCTCTTCTTTTCCAGTTTCTAATGGTTGCTCTAATATACCCAGCTTCCTTCTCACTCACATAGTGAGTCTGTTGCATCCGATTTTGTGATTTGCCTTTTTCTTATTTAAAGTTTCGTGATTATATCCACTTCAGTCTTCCTTTCTTTCCTCCCTGTCTTTCTGGAAGCTCCAGGTCCAGGATTTTAGCTTTGCTTTGAGTTCAGCTTGAGTTCACAGTTTCCTTCTCCACTTGCTGCTTCCTGGTTCATCACACCCTGGATTCCCAAACCATGTCTGATCGCATCTGAATGGAATGGGTCCCAGCTTTGGCCGTTCTAGGCAGTGGCAGTTCTATTGGCCTGTGATCAGAGACTAGACGTCGGGATGACAGCCATCTAATTCTGCCCAGGAGCCCTTCCCTTCCCTTCACTGATTATAGGCTATAGGCTATAGTGGGTTGGTTTGGCTATTCCCCTATGATCAGACCTGTTTCTGCCCTACTAAAAAGGTAAGGCAACCGCTTGAGGGTCTTCAGTCCTCTCCTCAAAGCCTGTCTTTTCTAACATAGCGCTGAACTGCTCCATGTGACTTCTGTTTTTATTGTGCCCGCCTATGCTTTCAGAAGAAAAACTATTATGAATATCACAGACCTCCTTGGTTTTCCATTTCTTTCACTATGGAATCAATGAAGGCCTTTCTCCTACCAGGGGTCGGGGGTCCCCTGATGTTTAGGATTCAAAATCTGCTTCCTGCATGTCGGGGATGTGCTTTTGTGCCACCACTCTCCTCGGTCGATATTATCCAGGTTAATGATAGTTGTTTCTACCGTTCGTAATGTTCCATTGGGGAAGACACTTTTCGCAAACCTCTCCCCCCTCCTCTAGTCTGCATTCCTTAAGGCAAATCATATCTGGTTTTCTCTTTTTGCAAAGAGTCTAAACAGCCATTTGTTTGGGGTCGCTGTCCAGGCCCCAACCATTCCATGATAGAATTTGCATTTGGCCCCTCTTCCACTTTTTCTTTTTTCTGGTCACTACTGTGAAATCCTGTAGCGCCGGTACCTACGGACCAGAAACCTGTTCATTTTCTTCGCCAGGTGGCTATAATTCTGAATATTCTAGTATGGTTATGGGAGTCAGGGTCGTCTCCTCGGCTGCTACCTTCCCCAAGGTCGGGATTGCGTCTGTTCGGGCTTGGGCGGTTTGTCTCCTTGATTTCTATTCATTGGGCTTTCTTTCTGATTCCCACTCCTTGCTGCAAGAAAGAACCTTCCTTCGGATCTTTGGGCGGTGTTTGGACTTCGGATAGCCCCTCTCTTGCTCGCGGGGCAATAACAATAGCCGGCAGTGTCTGCTCATCTGAAGGTCCCAGCAAGCAAGCAACGGCTGAAAAGCCTATTAGTAAAACGCGCTAGCGCGCTTTAGTTTTGAAGCAAGCTGAAAAGCCTATTAGTAAAACGCGCTAGCGCGCTCATACGTTTTTCAGCTGGCTTCAAAGCCGCTAGCGCGCGCATACTTTTGAAGCTGAAAAACGCTTATGACTATCTATTAAAGTCAAAGGCCCCCCCTTCTTTATTATAGGGCTATGGAGTCACTTTCACTTTAGTTAGGGCTATGGAGTCAGGGGCCTGGGCCCTAAAGGGGGCCTTTGAAAAGCGCAACGGCTTTGAAGCTAGCCGTTGCTTGCTCGTGACGGGGACTCTATCATGATCTAACGAATCTACAACTCTCTTTACTGAGCGAGACTCTATCCAGATCTAAATAATCCGCCAAAGAGCCTTCTTCTAACTAGGAGAGTCAGCAAGCTACCGGAAGCGAAGCTTCTGGCTCCCCCCCTTTGAATTTCCAATTCCTCCTTTTCGTTCTACTTAGGTGGAGCAATCCGAACTCTCGACAGAATATAAAAGAGGACCGCAGGCCTGTGTAGACACCTCAACGAACTCATGTGGACACTCCTCAGCCCGAGGACAATCTCTCAAATACACATAAGGACCCGTTTTTCTTTTCTTTGCTGATTCCTCTCAATAAAATTTGCCATGTTGCACTAAGTTACTTACGGATGTATGCATGCGGTCCGGGAACACTTTGGGGTGAACACCCATCCGAACAAGTAGGGTCAATAGTTCAGCATTTAGGCCGTAACATTTAGCAACAAACAAATCTTTAACCCAACAAGTGCTCTCCGAACCAAGCTAGGTAGTCTCCTATCACTAGGCTCACCAACCAACCTGGACTTTTATTCTTATTATTCCTACCGGATATAAAAACCATAAGGATTGTTTCCAGCCATGAGTTCCCGAAATAAGCGCTCTTGGGTGGGGTGGGCCATCATTCGCCAGGTCTTTGAGTGCCCGTCGTACCACGTGGTTGGTGCACTAGGCTGATCGAGACTCTACTTTTCGGATCTGGCACCTGCGCCCGGCCCGGTCTGCCAGCTCGTCAGTGGCTCTACGTCCGGTCGTGCGTGGTATGTTCGCGATTCGTACAAATGGAACGCATCGCGTACTATAACCTTCCTTTATTGGGCTGGGCCATTCCATCAAATCTTTGAGAAGGGGCCCAATCTCGTATTTGATGGTCGGCGTGGCGATAGGCTTCGCTTCTACGACTGGCTTCCCAGCCGTTGCAAACACTGAGCGAGAACGGTAAGGGGCGCACAAACAATGTCGTTGCGCGGGGATGCGATTCGCCAAGCTGGGGCAAACAAAGCCGTCCGGCCCTACCGGATTAGGAATGCGAAGGCCTTTCCTTCGAAAGGCGGGAAAGAAAGAGCTATGCTATTGACCGACCCTTTCGTAGTGACTTCGAATCAATAGGCCTCCCCTTTTTTCTCATTTTTGATGAGGCGGGCCAAATAGAGAATGAAATGCAGAAATAGGGGAAGGGGATGGTCGCCTTTTTTTTTGGTTTAAGGGCCCTACTGAAGTACCAAAGGCTTTCGGGGCTTACACCCTCTTTCAGTAGCGCCCTTAGAATCTAAGCCCTTTGAAGCGCCAGTAGTTGTAGCTGTGGCCACACCAACCCTTTCGTTCTTATCGCTCCGGGTTCCGATCTATATGACCTCCGGGCGGTACAAAGTACACCTCTTCCGTAGAGGCAGGTAGTAACCTAACCTTTAAGAGTCTGTTCAAGGGGGGAGCCCTCTTATCTATCAATGGAAAGAAATCAGTGCGTAGCGTGATAAGGAATCCTAGAAAAGATCGATTGAAACTCCCTCCCCGGTCCCACGAAGATCTCTACGTACTTGTCCAGTCCAGGACAACTGAGATCTTCCGGCCTATATAGTGACGGTGCGTGGGAGCAGCTCAAGCAAAGAAGAGTCTGGTCCGGTCTGAATTCAGGCCCGGCCCGCCCGTCTGCTGCTAGGTCCGGGAATGGCGCCAGGCGAGGGCGCCGCTATGCCCCGCTGCTCTGCTGCGGCCGGCCCCCGGACTATGCAAAAGAATCGAGGCCGGGAGGTCTCGTCCATAGTGGTTCCCCCCCCCCGAACAAATAGGCCTAGATCTATGCCCCTTAATGAATCGAATGGTCCTTCGACCTTCGTTTGATTCCGACGGCCGGCATAGATCTCATGAGACCCGCCCACTATGACTACGAAAAAAGGCCTGCCCTTTTCCTTCGCTACTAGGAGAGTAAGCAACTTCTATTAGCGCCGGACCGTCGAGTCGAATTGATCGTGTCATGTGCAACGTCCATCAATGATGGTTCATTAATGTCCATTGATTTAGACTCCTTCCCCCTTCCCTTATACGAAGAAGATCGAGAGGGGCCCGAAAGCCCCCAAACCCAGAACGGAAACGGAAGCCTTTCGACTCACTCTCGTATGGCTCGCCCTCGAGCCCTGGGCAGGTCGGCCGGGTCTTTCCCTGTTGTTCTGTTCCCGCCACGAGAAAGACGCACGGAAGAGGTATGCCCAGCGCGTGGAGGATCCGTTGAGAGTGTCCGTTGTCTCGGTAGGGAACAGTACGATCTTTTCCCCTATTTTATTGAATCAATAAAAAAAGAGGTCAGTGCTACGGCCCCCTATTGTTTGATCCAATATTGACCGGGGACGAGCCCCGACTTCCATAGGTCCTTGGTTCGACCTCCCGTAGCGGTCCTTGCTTTTAATAAAGCGGAGCGGGGCCAATTTCTCGTACTTGCTCAGTGTGCCCCCCTTTCGTCGAGTGCCCCGCCCGGTTCACTGGGCTGTTGGCCTACCAAGCACTTGCCCGCGGCTCCTGCCGCCCGCCAAGCGGGCGGAGCGCTCGTTATCCTTACTGTTCTCTCTGCTGGGCCCCCTCCCATTGCTCTAGCCATAAGCTATGGCAGCTCCAGCTCGCACCCACAGGGGCCCGCCCTGCGAGAGGCCAGAGTGGGCTCAGCGGTCAGCCCCCATTCGAATTACGTTAGGGGTTGTTTCGCTTTTGCCAGATCTAGAGAGATACTACGAGTCCTCCGTCCCAGATTCCCTCGCCGCGGCCATCTGGTTCACCGGTACTACCAAAAACTCTCATGCTTACGTTACTGTTACTGATGTAAGTATTATCTCGGACCACGAAGACCCCAGTCGTGCTTCTGGTTTCCATTCCCATCATCATATTGAAGTTGGAAACTCCTCGTGCTCTGCCATAAGAACTTGGAGTCCGTCTCATGGTGAAGGTAAGGTAACGCTGTGATTCTTGCTCAAAAAACTGACCGAACGCGTTCGAGTTATTGGCTCGTCCGACCCGGCAGCATTCATGAGTCGCTCGTTCAACTGTCCCTCGGAGACACGGTCGAGAAGTGCCCCCCCCCAAGCCGCCCCCCGTCCTTTTTCTTTCTCTCGGTCCCACCCCCAAAAAAGCTCCCTAAAGAAATGGATCAAAAAAAGGGGGGACTTCTGCAACGGGCTATGCCACCCATTACTTATGAGGGAAGTCGCATCCGTCCCATCGCAAGCACCTACAATGTCATGATCACATTGGTTTACCCTTTTTTTTTTCTTTGGTAGTTCAACGGACGGTCGCCCCTCCAACAAGAAAAGGTAGAAATATTGAAACTTCTCTGCCATTTGGATCGGAGAATTTATGGAGGAAATCGGGTTTGAAATTTCCAGAAACCGCACGATTATATAGCCAAAGGGAATACGCCGCGCCTAAAATCATCCCAAGCGCTGCTAATGTGGCTACTAAGCTATTTCTTTGGAAAGCTCCTACTGAGATGGGAAATTCCCCGATAAAGCTGCTAGTACCAGGTGAACTCATATTGGCCAAAGTGGAAGAGAAGGAAATGGTAGGGAGATTCGGCATGGTGCTCACTGAACCTCCGTAATATCTAGCAAGTCGAGTCTTATGTCGGTCATATAGAACACCAACACATAGAAAAAGGGCTGGAGGAACCGGTCCATGACTTGACATCGGTGGAATGCTACCTCCAATTCCCTGTATGTTCGATAGAGCCAAATATTCCCCCCCGGAGTACGCCGATTACCCCCCGAACCGTACAAGATAGTTACCACCTATCATACGGCTTTCTAACTCCACTTCTTTTTCTGGTCGTTCCGCTCTGTCGGATCGATGGTAGTATCAGAGATCTGTAACCCCCCGACATTTTGGACAGAATGGTTCCTGCTTCCTACCCATAGTTAGCATGTATCTCCCCGGGTCATACTTTAGTATCACATCGTAGACCCCCACCCCAACTCTATCTTCCTTATCGGTGAACCGGAACATAGTGCATAGGTACTATTCGATGCAGCGGGGACGAGACGACGTGACATACTACGATCACGTACAGAAGTGCTGCCCTTCGGCTCGGCAATATGGAACCTCTCAACTGCTCCCGTTCCTTTATGGGGTCCTATCGGGATAGGTAGGCCCAAGCTTTCCCCTCCCCCCGACCGAGCAGTAGTTCCCCACGGCTGACAAATAGGAGTTTAGGCCGTAAAAGAAAGGCACCGGCCCCCCACTGGGATTTTGCTTTCCTTATCTACGCGCGCACTGCGTCAGCACTGGCGAAAAAGAGGTCGGCTTTACTGAAGAAGAAGGGGCGGGCCGGGTGCTTGCTTGTGGGCCCCCCTCTGCAGCAAGTGCTTGTTGGACCCCCACCCCCGTTTCCCGAGAGGGGGCCGGGCTGTGTTTCCCCAGCGGCCGGCCAGTGGCGGCAGAAAACGAACTCGGGTGGGCTCCGCGCGGTTCGCGTTTTCTTGTTAAGAGAGCTTATCATTCTCTTATAGAAGCCCGCGTCCACGCCGGGGACGGGTAAAGCCCAGCGAAGCAGCAGGGAGCACTGAGCAATGGGGGGGATGAGGGCGACTCCGCCCATGGGTTGGACCACACCACAGGCGGAAGTCCTTCCACGACAGGAGAAGGGCAGCGTCCTCGTTGTCGGACCGGAACAAGAGACGGGAGCTAGTCGTTGGAGGGAAGACGACGGCTCGTGGAGTGCGACTCCCTTTTACTAATAGGGTAGGGGAGCCGTCACGTGATAGGGGCGCTAGCGCTTATAGCAGCCAGCTGAAAAAGGCTAGCTAGCTATAGCTACTTATTTCATTGCAGCCAGCTGAAAAACGGAAGGGCTCCCGCGCGCACCGTCAATAGTAATGGTGCGCGGGAGCGCTCTTCCGTTTTTCATGAAGCTCGGCTTCAAAAAAGCCCCTATCACGTGACGGCTCCCGCCGTCCCCCCCAGACCCCCCCCCGAGGCTCCCGCGCCTTCTGAAGAAGCTGCTTGCTGCTGTTCAAGCTCCGCTCGCTGCCTCCCCACCCTTGCTTAGCGTTCCACTTGTGATCCTGGATGCAGTGGAGGATTTTGATAAATGCGCCCGAATGTTCCCCCCTCCCTCCATAAGACCCTACTTCTCTTTCCCCCCTCGAGAAAGAGAAAGAAAAGAAGAAAGGATTGATTCTCTTCTTTCATGTGAACGGCCCTATCTTGTATCGAATGGTTTTTCGTGCTATACACCACGTTGAGAAACACCAACCTCCTATGTACCGTACCATTTGGGTACCTCGAAAGGGAGGTGCTCCTTATGATGCTACGGACGGCTGTCCGAAGTGCAATGACGGGGTAAACTCGGACTCGGATAGGATAGGATTGTGCGTGCCGGGCCCTTCGTGTGTCCATATTTTGGCCGAGTTCCCCGTACCGTAGGCCCCTATGTTACGCGGCCGTAATATTTTGTTACGTTCCACCGCTGTTACGCCAGAAATCCAAGGTTCCACACGAGCTCCCGTTCTGCGGCGTGGTGGCAGGACCGCTAGGGGATTGGCTCCGGGTGTAGGTAGGGTCAAATCTGCAGGGGTCATGCAAATACATAGGCCCCTTCCCTTCTGCCGAGTTGTTTAGAAGGCGCTTTCCGTTCTACGGTCCCTCGGAGCGAAGGGTTAGGCAGGTAGTACGGGCCCTCTGACTTCCAGCTATGTGCTGTGCGGCTCCCGCGAAGCGAATGAAGGGAAGCTCGAAGCTTTCCAAACCCCGCGGCGGCTTATCTTATGTAGTGGTCGGCCTTATAAAGCTCGCTAAGCTTCGCTTCCCCCCCCAGACCCCCCCTAGTAGTCGGCATTCTATAAGCGACGTCGTCGAGTCTACGAAGCTTTGCTTCTTGTAGTCGGCCCGTAATGCAATGCCTCCCTTCATTTGCTTGCCTCCTTCCAGCCCAGAATGCTTGGCCTCCTGCGCCAAGTCGATCTTTTAGGCTTGGCTTCGTCCCGGAAGCGAAGCTTCTACGACGAGTCGCTTCTCCCCTTCTCCACTCTCTCTGGCGGAGAAAGCTCTTCGAGCTTCCGGGTGAGCTTACGCTTACTCTCAGCCTCTTTGATTGGTAGGCGGGCGGGCTAAGCCCCCTACTTAAGATGAAAATCAAGGGCAACCTTTTGATTATGTCGTGACGCTTTGGTTAGGCCGACTACTCTACTTACTATAGGCTACTTCTAGCTTCTATAGTGGCCCTTCCGCTTTGGTGTAGTTGTAGTTTGTATTGGTACTGAATGAACATATCAAACAAAGGCGAGCAGTATAAGCCCTTCTCCGGCCTGGGAAAAGCAGCGAACTCTATAAGCTAGGGCTTTGTTCACCTTTGGACACGAACACTATTCCGTTCTCAGCGGAAACCCGCCTTAGAGATTGAACGTCGACTTATCTTATTGCCGTTCCATCTAAGACAGCGCTGATAGCTTGTAGTGAACAGCCCCCCTTGCTACTATGATAGAGAGCCGTCTGCTTGCTTGTTGCCAAACCAACCCTGTTCGCCTTTCTTTTGAATCAAAGTAGGTCGCGACTGTTGTATTGTAGTCGGTCGGGGGAAGCTACCGCTTCGTAGACAGCTCCGCTTCCTCGTCTTGCTTCTGGCAAAGCTTCTACTTTGCTTGCTTCTCTCGCGCTTGCTTGCGCGAAGGCGTCAGATTTTCGCTAGGTCCAAAAGCTTCCGTCAAAGCGAAAGATCTGATCAAACAGAAACGCATATTGAGCGCAGCTGATATGCGGCTACGGCTAGGCGATCATATCATGCCATATAAGACGTCATATATGGATAGAGAGATCCCCTAGATATACAGATAGAATAGATGTTCATGGATAGACAGACATTCCATTGATTCACGAAATGGCTCGTCGATCCAAATGAATCATTCTTCTGGTCTCTCTCCGCCCCCCGCCCCGAAACTGACCCACGGCACAGCGCCCATTCGCTTCGCGCGCGGGAAGGCAACGAAGTTCAGTTCAAGAGACCGCAGCGGAGTGGAGCAGCCGCGACACGAAGTTCCTTACCTTAGCTGGATCTCGCTGGTGCCACCTAAACGGTAGGTAGGCGGCGGATGTGTGACGTTTGGAGTTGCCGTTCGTGCACCTGTCCCCAATGGAAGAATGAGTGATCCGTTCCCCTGCAGATCATGGCCTTACCACTCGGTCCCCGATGGCCAGCGGGGGATTCGGTATAGCAGCTCACGTTCGTTTGCGCTGCGCGTTCCCGCTGG